AAAGGGATAGGATAGAATTTATTCTATTTGTATTGTATCTGAAATTCTTTTTTCTAGTCCCATCCTACAATTTCTATAGAGTAGACCTTTGGGTCTTTTAACCAACTAACCTTTCAAATACGTATGAAGTATTAATATATTTTTCTTTTGAACGAGAACAGACAGGGTACGAACAAAAAAAGATTCTTTTAACTATTGTAATTTATTCTTTTCTCATCTATACAATGTATGGGTATATTTCCAGACGCCTAGATGGGTACGTAGGTATCCTGCTATAGAATATATGTCTGTTGATCCCTATGAATTATTATTCATATATAAAAGAAAGCATCCATTCTAAAACTAAATCATGTGCCAGGAACCAGATTTGAACTGGTGACACGAGGATTTTCAGTCCTCTGCTCTACCAGCTGAGCTATCCCGACCATCCTCTACGTATCAGTCTAATTTTACTATATGACTTGAGGCTATGTCAATTAAAAAAATGAAAGGGTATTTACTAAAAAGGGTTTTTATTAAAGTCTTATACAGTCCCTAGACTTTCTAAGTTTGTGATAAGAGAATCCAATTTTTATAGGATCTCTTTGTAAAATAATAGGCTGAATGAGAAAGATAACAAGCTTGAAACCACTAATGAAAAGAAAAAACGAGAGTATGAGAAAAAGAATTAGGTAATCAAATAAGACTTTTTAGGGGATTTGGGGATAGAGGGACTTGAACCCTCATGATTTCTAAAGTCGACGGATTTTCCTTTTACTATCAATTTCCTTGTTGTCAGTATTGACATGTATAATGGGACTCTATCTTTATTCTCGTCCGATTAATCTCAGTTCGTCAAAAGATCTCTCAGACTGTGGAGTGACACTTATTTTATCAATGAAGAGTCGATTCTTTCTTCAACTCGGAATCGCTTCCTAACAATTTTTTCATTTTAAAATAAAAATTGGAGTCGTCATTAATCATTTGATATACTATTTCGGTAGGTATACATATGTTTATTAAGATTTATCCTTCATCCTTTCTGGAGTTTCGATGAAAAGATTCCTTTGTCAATGCAACATAGTAAACTCTATTTGTTAGAACAACTTCCGTTGAGTCTCTGCACCTATCCTTTTTTATTCGCGCTTTTTGAACCCCTGTATTTGGGTTTGGTTTCGGAAAAGAAGATTTGGCTCAGGATTGCCCATTTTTAATTCCAGGGTTTCTCTGAATTTGAAAGTTTTCACTTAGTAGGTTTCCATACCAAGGCTCAATACAATTAAGTCCGTTGCGTCTACCAATTTCGCCATATCCCCTTTTTTTTTTTCGATTAGGATCTTATTGTGATGTCGTTTCATTCTTTCAATGGAACCCTTGAATTCATTAGATGCCGATTCCTATATTGAATATGTTTTCCTCCTATTTTTGCCTATCTTCTTTCATCTCTATCTGCGGAAAACATTTTATGGGATCAGAAATGATTCTATCATTTCTGTATCCGCAATTCAATAGAGATAGATATATACCACATATAGATTCTTCTTTTACTAAAATTTTACCCGACATTATTAAATACTTGAACGGTCGATTTTTTATTTCTTTTTGCTATAATAATATGAATTATGAATAGCTAAGAATGAATCTGAATAGTTACTAGGGAAAATAAGATCCAAGTAGTTTAGTAAATTCTTATGAAATGTACAATTTTCTTATGCGTATGTGAGCCCGCTTAGCTCAGAGGTTAGAGCATCGCATTTGTAATGCGGTGGTCATCGGTTCGATTCCGATAGCCGGCTTTTATGGATTTGTTTGATTTTTTACATGATTGATAATGTCTCTTTGAAATCAAAAACTTTTGAAAAGACCCATTTTTAAAGAGTCCCCAATTTATTATGTCGTAGAAACTTTCAACTAGGAATAAAAAAAAAGGAAGAGTTAGATTAGGTCTCTACAGACCAAATCAAGAAAGGAAAAGATCCTTTTTTATTTATATATTTCATATATACAATAACAAAGTCTGATACAATTTATCTCATTATTCTTTGTAGTACAATATTTCCCTTTAGTTATTATTTAGTTTAGTTTTAATTTAGACTTATTCTGTAAAATGGAATTTCAAATAAGGAGTCTTTATGTCGCGTTACCGAGGGCCTCGCTTCAAAAAAATACGTCGGCTGGGGGCTTTACCGGGACTAACTAGTAAAAGACCTAGAGTTGGAAGTGATCTTAGAAACCAATCACGTTCCGGTAAAAGATCCCAATATCGTATTCGTCTAGAAGAAAAACAAAAATTGCGTTTTCATTATGGTCTTACAGAACGACAATTGCTTAAATATGTCCGTATTGCCGGAAAAGCGAAAGGTTCAACAGGTCAGGTTTTATTACAATTACTTGAAATGCGTTTGGATAATATCCTTTTTCGATTGAGCATGGCTTCTACTATTCCTGGAGCCCGCCAATTAGTTAATCACAGGCATATTTTAGTTAATGGTCGGATAGTAGATATACCGAGTTATCGTTGCAAACCCAGCGATATTATTACAGCGAAGGATGATAAAAAATCCAGAGCTCTGATTCAAAATTCTATTGATTCAACTCCTCATGAGGAATTGCCAAAACATTTGACTCTTCACTCAGTCCAATATAAAGGACTAGTCAATCAAATAATAGATAGTAAGGGGGTCGGTTTGAAAATAAATGAATTGCTAGTGGTAGAATATTATTCTCGTCAAACTTAAAACTCACTCAAATAACAAGGGTTCGAGCAATCTTACTTCATTTTCGACGAAGGAATAGATCGGCAGCGAGAATCATATTCCTTATCTTTCCAATATTTTTGTATCAAAGGAATTAGGGATAGAGAACCCATACCGTCTAACTATTAGAATAATATTATCCCTTATTTGAGACATTATGGTCAGTAACATTGGTGAATTGGGTAACGTACGGAAAGAGAGGGATTCGAACCCTCGGTAAACAAAAGCCTACATAGCAGTTCCAATGCTACGCCTTGAACCACTCGGCCATCTCTCCTACATAATGATTATGGCCCAAAACCCGAGTGATTAGCGAGTTATTCATAATTAGATTATTTGATAGGTACGAACAATCAAATCAACCCTAACTATAAAAATAGAAAAGAAAGTTCCTTGCTTCACAGTTCAGGTAATAAAGATAATTTCATTTTATTAGTCTGTTTTTATGTTATTTCGTACTGTCCAATTCCTTTGTTTGTGGGAGCGTTTTCCTACGAGAGGTAATGAAGAATTTTAGAATGTATTGTTATCTATGCCTAGATCGCAGATAAATGGAAATTTTATTGATAAAACCTTTTCAATTATAGCCAATATCTTATTACGAATAATTCCGACAACCTCAGGAGAAAAAGAGGCATTTACTTATTACAGAGATGGTGCGATTTGATTCTTTTTTGATCATCCAAAGACACACGATTTGGGATAGAAAGAAAAAAGATTACTGAAAGAAATCTACACTTGTTGAAGGTGAAATTTATAAATAGAGCAATTCCTTCTGTCGTGTATCCTCGAGTAATGCCGCCTCAGATGCTTCAATTGTCGATTGGAGTATTGAGCGAAAGGTTACACCTATAGGTTCTATATTACAGGTTAATCCTACTTCACTAGTACCAATAGGGGGCATATGGGAAGAAGCACTACACCTAGAAATCAACAACACAAAAACTTTGTTATTTATTAACGATTAACCCCTTCCTCCTTATCAGGGTTGGGGCTAACAAGAATGGCTGGGACAACAAGCATCCATCTCGTTGGTACTTTGGATACCCGTATAACCGTCGAAGATTGTTGAAGTGACCAATTCCTGTAAATTAGGGAGCGTTGAGGACAAAGAAATTGTTGGAGTTACTATTTTATTTCTATCTAATCCTAACACGCTTGATGGTAAGAAAAAATCTTTTGCAGAAGGGTTGGCTAGAGATTTCTTGTAAAAACACTAGCCCCGCTCAGTTTATAATGAGAATATTTGAAGTCTTAATAAGTTATTATTCTTATTATGTACATAAAGGAGGAGCCGTATGAGATGCAAATTTCACGTATGGTTCTGGAACGGAGATTCGTGGAATCGAATGACGACCGTAACGGATGTCGGCTCAATCCGAAGGAAATTATGCGGAAGCTTTACAGAATTATTATGAAGCTATGCGACTAGAAATAGATCCCTATGATCGAAGTTATATACTCTATAATATAGGACTTATCCACACAAGTAATGGAGAACATACCAAAGCTTTGGAATATTATTTTCGAGCACTAGAACGAAACCCATTCTTACCCCAAGCTTTTAATAATATGGCCGTGATCTGTCATTACGTGCGACTCTCTCTACTATAGAAAGGAAAAGAAAAAAGCATTAAATACTAAAAGGCTTTCTACATATACATCGTTCAAAATAACGATTTTTATCAGCTGTAGCAAAGAAAAAAACTTCATATCAAATGAAGAAATAGATATGCCTAGATACTTTATTCTATGGATAAAGAATCTAATTGATAGAGGAAGCACCGTAAAGATCAATTAGCGGGGTTTTGGTCCGATACAATAAGAACTGCTTACTTATATCATTGTCATGATATGAAAAAAGTTAGGAATCCACTTATGTAATAGAGTTGATCCACTAGGGAGCAGCGGTGTAGCATCAGATCCCAAAGAGAGTAAGTCTTTTCTTTCTTATGAAGGAAAGTCTTTTTCAAGGATTCTATATAAATTTCTATATGAAATTGAGATAGTTACCTTTCAGAAAATTCTAACGATACAATAGGTAAATAAAAAAAATACCCATGTTTTATTCTTCAGAAGGTGGGATAAAAGATAAAACGAAAACCTATTAGTAATCCAAATTTTCGTTTAAAACTTATGTAATTAATCTCTTTTAGTTAACCCGATAAAAAGGAGATGGGTCTCTGGATCTATGATAACCTCCGTTGAATTAGATTAGATATGGTAGATTCAGTAGATTCAAAGGGGATACCAAATGATGAGCCG